CTCCTGCGGATCAGTCGACATTTTTCACAAATTTTACGAACGGAAGCCCTTATTTTCATAATTGTTATGCCTTAAATGAATTTCGAATCTACTTATTGGAAGAAAATAAGTTTCTTGAAATTTTTGAACCGTGAATTGTATCCCCATGAAAGGAATGTTGAAAAATCACCTATTCACTCAAATCCTTTTGGGTAGCCTATAAATTATACGCCCTCTCTTTGAATCATAACGACTTCCTTCAATTTGAACTATATCCACCGGTAGTATATGTATAAAAACGGGTCGGATCCTTCCTGAAACATAACCTAGAATCTTACTTAGTTGTCTAAACCATCTAACAGATAACAGAACCCGGAACATACCATTAGTAAGTTGTTCAGTAATTAAACCTCGAGGAATCCCCCTTTTTTTTCACAACACAAAAGGAAGCTCCAAATACAATTCGGATAGAAGAAGAATTACCATATATAACACAAAATCTCTCCGCCGATTCTTTCTAGTCGAGCCGCTCGGTCTGTCATTATACCCCGAGATGTAGAGAGAATCACAATTCCCATCCCATCTAAAATTCTAGGAATTCGTTGATAGTTAAAATAGATTCGTAGACCGGGTCGACTGATTCGTTTTAAATTTAAAATGGGTCTATATGGTCCTTTCCTATTCCTTCTATGTCGTAGGGTTAAAACCAAAAACTCTTTTTTGTTTTCCAAGAGTTTCCTTACGTTTTCTATAAAACCTTCTCGCAAAAGTATTTTAACAATGTTTTCGGTGATGTTAGTAGATGCTATTCGAACTGTTCCCTTTCGATTCATGTCAGCATTTCGTATAGAAGTTATTATGTCAGCAATAGTGTCTTTGCCCATGAGAAACTCAAATTTTTGTTGCTTCCGAATTTTGATATAATCAACATGTTCTTTTTTTTTTTATGAAAAGTATTAAAAGTATATGCGTGAGACATACTCTACTAAATTTTTATTTATCTTTATCTATTGTATTTTAATACTATGACTATATCCTATGGCTATATCGCGGTCTCATCTTATAATACTTCAGGTGCTAATGAAACTATTTTAGTAAAATTCAACTGTCTCAATTCTCGGGCGATCGCACCAAAAACTCGAGTTCCCTTTGGATTTCCTTCTTGATCAATGACAACTGCAGCATTGTCATCATAACGTATTATCATACCGTTATCACGTCTGAGTTCTTTACAAGTACGTACAATTACAGCTCTGATCACTTCTGATCTTTCTAGAGGCGTATTTGGTACTGCTTCCTTGATCACAGCAACAATAACGTCACCAATATGAGCATATCTACGATTACTGGCTCCTATGATTCGAATACACATCAATTCTCGGGCACCGCTATTGTCCGCTACATTCAAATGGGTTTGAGGTTGAATCATATCGTTTTTTGAATCTTTTTTTTTTTTTTTTAAGGTTTAATTTAAAGCACTGAAAGGACGAAGTAAAAAAAAGAAACCCGCATTTTTTTGTACCCAAGATTTATTTCGACATTCCTATCCAGAAATAATGAATTGAGTTCTTATAGGCATTTTTGACGCCGCTATTGAAATAGCCTTTCGAGCGATATTTTCAGCGACTCCACTCATTTCATAAAGTATTCTACCCGGTTTAACGACGGCTACCCAATATTCGGGGGATCCTTTCCCGGACCCCATACGGGTTTCCGTGGGTCTTACTGTAACTGGTTTGTCTGGAAATATACGTACCCATATTTTTCCGCCACGCCGTACATTTCGTGTCATTGCTCGGCGCCCTGCTTCGATTTGTCTAGATGTGATCCAAGCGGGTTCAAGTGCTTGAAGAGCATATCTGCCGAAACAAATATGATTACCTCGATAAGATATTCCTTTCATTCTTCCTCTATGTTGTTTACGGAATCTTGTTCTTTGGGGGTTATAATTGATGGTTCTTTCTCAATTCCATCTCTACTACAGAACTGGACATGAGAGTTTCTTCTCATCCAGCTCCTCGCGAATGAAAGGACTAAAAAAGATTTTATCAAGATATACAGGAATTTAATGAATAATATACTGAAGCATAGTATTCTTTGAAATTTCTAAATTTCATCTAATTAATCTATTCTAAATTTGTATATCGTGTTTAGATATAGAATTGAAACATGTATATTCTATTTAGAGATAATCTCAATTTAGAGATAATCTCAATGTCTTTTGTTTTACCATTCTAAAAATCTTTATTTTGTTTTGCCTTTTCCTATATCGGATCGATCAAAATTAATCAATCCAATAAAATAAAATTTTCGCGGGCGAATATTTACTCTTTCAATATCTATTTCAGTTGTAGGGTTAGTTCATGACCTCTCCGAATAAAAGAATAGTTTAGTTCCCGGGTTCGTTCCGCCATCCCACCCAATAAATCATTAAGATTCATTTCCAATAGAATCTTCTTTATTCACGGGTTCCGTCGTTCCCATTGCTTCTCGATTAATGGTTAGGTCTGAATTCTCCAAC